ACAACAAAAACTAGAGCAAACATATAATAACGAATTCTAAATTGTAACCAAGCGTTGCCCATTGGTTCTATACCCGATTCATAACTAGAAAGTTTCTCCGGCCCTTTCCTAATCGGGGCTAAAATCCCAGAAATTAAAAATGCCAAAATAGGAATAAAACTTGATATTATTAGAAATGCCCAAAAAATATCATATTCGTAAAGCAAAAACATAGACGCACTCCTATGAACGTGGAAAGTATATCGGATTGGTTGATTCGAATTGAAGTTCTAAAGTCATTGATAACTAGTTAGTCAAAACAACAATTTATTTTGACCAAACCATCTAGTTTCCTTTGATTATTGCAGGGCATATCTCATTTCAAGATTTATCGACTGACTTGATCGGGATCCTATTTCCAGTCTACTTAATTTTTTTAGTTCAATTTTCTTTAATTGCTTTAGTTAGTATAACTCTAGATGTTATACTTAGACAAAGACAAATTTTCTTGTTTTTGCCTAGGATTCTTCCTAAAGCCTAAAGAAAGCAAATAGAATTCTTATTTTGTGTTTAAAATTTTTGAATTTATTATTCTTTTGATTATTTGAATTTTCTTTATAAAAATGCGAGTTCGGAATTTGGATTTTTTAGGAATAGAGTCGAAAGTTTTTTCTTAGTAATTTAGAATAGAACAAGTATTCAAATGTAAGAGAATGGGTAGGTATCTGGGGATTTCGAATATCTTAGTGTTGGTATATTCCGTTTATCAGATCTGGATGGGGTGGGGTTTTCTCTTGATTGAATACAGAAAAAGAAGACCACCCCCCCTTGTTTTGGTGTGCTTCGCCGGGTCTTGGTAAGGTATACCAAAGAAAAGGAGTATCGCTAGCTTAACCCCTTGATTGTGGGCAGAAAAATGCATATGGAATTTCCCTTCGACAATTAATGACGAAGGGTTGGTTTGTTTGGAAAAAGATCGATTCGATTCCTTGAAATATGATATGTTTTTTCGGTTTTCTGTTCTGCTTTAAATGATTCCCGTGAGTGAGTTTCTAGGACAAATTTTGTTTCGATGAACCAACCGGTCAGTTATAAGCAACAAACAAGAATGAAGAAATCAAAATTATACAATTTTTTATTTCAAATGAAAATTTGGAATTTTATTCATTTTTTTTATAGGGCTCTAGGGCTATACGGACTCGAACCGTAGACCTTCTCGGTAAAACAGATCAAACTTATTATTATCAAAATGATCTGAACTGTTTCAAAGACCCAACATGCATTTTTTTTTGCATTGGGCTCTTTCATTAACTGATAGAAATATCAGCCAATCTGCCATATTTTTTCTTGACAGAAAAATAAGATAAGGAGATGGCTCCATGTGCTCTGATTCATTATTTGGGATTCTAATTCAGAGCACTACCAAAGTGTTTCAAAGGTGAAGTTATTTTGACGTAGGTCTGCCTTTGGCCTAGAATTTTAAGTTAAATGAAGTCTCTATCGTTCGGCTTAAAAAATCCAATATGAAACTTCATACACCTTCAAGTTCATAGGACGAAAAGATATTTTTTGAGGGCCTTATACTCATTATGCCTAGCATTGAATATACTGCTATTCACCTTATCAATATCTCAAGGCGGAGCCTGTTTGGTACCTACAAAGGGCACTCAAATAGGACCGAACCTCTCGTCAGGCTATTGTTCTCTTTTCTCTTAAAGTTATTATGGAGTAAGACATCGATTTCTCAATAAGATCCATTTTTTGGATTGTATGGTGGATTCCCCTGAAAAACATTGGCGCGCGTGTAAACGAGGTGCTCTACCAACTGAGCTATAGCCCTTAGTGCTTGTGATGCATATTTTATCATGTATATAATTTGTTGTCAAGATCAATATTCTATGATCCAACATCCGAAATTTTTGAGTGGTATTGGTTCGATTATTGTTGCTTATAAGGAATATGATATTTATAATCCATCGATAGGATGGGTTCCATTTGGTTCTCTTTAGGATAATAAGTGACCTACTTAACTCAGTGGTTAGAGTATCGCTTTCATACGGCGGGAGTCATTGGTTCAAATCCAATAGTAGGTAGAACTTATTAGATACCGGAGTCAACGGTATCTAATAAGTTTTTTGTCCCACCCTTATTTTTATAGATTTTTTATTTATTTCATTTTTGAATTGCGTTGTATCTAAATTGGATTCTGCTTGATTGGATTATGTCGAGTGAATCCAATCAAAATAGGGTTTAGAAACAGAACCTCTTTTGATTATTTGAACGCACCAACTAGTTATGAAATTGCATTGACAGCCTCGACTCTTGTCCTAGCTCGTCGAAGAGCTAGATTTGCCTCAATTATTTGTCTCTTTCCTTCAGCCTTTTTCAAATTAGCTTCTGCTATTTCAAGAGTTTGCTGAGCTTCTTGTGAATCAATATCACTACCCTTTTCCGCATCATTTACTAAAACAGTGATCTCATTATTGCCTATTCTAGCAAAACCGCTCATCAGAGCGATCGT